TTAATAAGACTAACCAATGTTAGTAAGGCCAACCCATGGTTAAGTTTCGCTACAAGAAAAAGTTTGTTTTGAAGCAAACCTACATAATGAAGTATAGCACAGTGGTATAATCGGCGGAATCGTAAATTCTACATAAGATACTTCTATTCTAATAGTAATAGAAAAAAAAAATAAATATTATCGAAATCGAACGATTCGATAAATAAAATCTCTAAACCAGCTCAACTCATAGAAAGAGGGTACAAATATGGATTTGATACATTTATGACCAATTCATTATCTCTAAAACATTGGAGTTGTTCTTCTACCAAAAAGCGATTTCTCGGGGTATTCTACAAATAAAAAACCCATAATAGGTACTCGATCCATGTGACTTATGATTAGATTTGGTTGAGTCGGGTTGGAGTTTTTAGTCGAGATCATGTCATAATTTTAACTTAAAAATGGATTGGGTATACATACCAAAGCAAAAGTTTATCACTAACTCTTTGATCATGACAGGAAAAAGGCCTTATGTAATTCACCGACGACGATTAATGAAGAAGAATGGATTTTTTATCCGAGATTTGATAAATATTAATTGTATTTGTATCCATTTAAATAAATACAATTTTTGTTTTTATTTTCCTGTCCCTATGAATCTATACTATATGATCATAGGGTACTACTTCTAGTTCTATGTACCAACCAACTGACCAGCCACAAACAAGTACCAATAAGATGAGGAAATTCAAACTAAAAAAAAAAAAAGAATATAAATATATGTATAGGGCTATACGGACTCGAACCGTAGACCTTCTCGGTAAAACAGATCAAACTTTTTATTATCGAAATGATTCGAACTGTTTCAAAGACCCAACATGCATTTTGTTGCATTGGGCTCTTTCATCAACTGATGAAAAGATCAGTTAGTCCACCATATTTTTTCTTCACCGAAAACAAGAAGATAATAAGATGGCTCCATTTGCTCTGATTCATTATTTGAATTCTGATCTAAGAGCAATACCAAAGTGTTTCAAAGAAGGGTTACTTTGACGTAGGTCTGCTTCCGGCCTAGATCCACCTAAGTTAAAGTTTAATGGAGTCTCTATCGTTCCAAGAGTCAAATATGAGACTTCTTACACCTTAAAGTTCATAGGACGAAAAGAGGTTATTTTGAGGCCCTTATACTCGTTATGCCTAGCATTGAATAGACTGGGTATTCACCTTATCAATTCTCAAATCAATGATGGGCTCTATTTGGCATCGGAATTCGCACCCGAATCGGACTGACCAAATATTTGTTTTGTCAGGCTATTGTTCTCTTGTTCTCTCGAATCCTTGGAGTAAGACATCGATTTATCAATAAGATTATTTGATTACATGATTGACTCCCTTGAAAAGCATTGGCGCACGTGTAAACGAGGTGCTCTACCAACTGAGCTATAGCCCTTGTCATAGACATCTTAACATATAGATAATTTCTTGTCAAGATGGATATTGTATGGCATGATCTAATAATAGTTCTTTGCCCGTTTCCTCTTAATTAAGTTAAGAATTGGTATTGCTTAGAAGTGATATTCCATATATAATCCCCGAAGTCATGAGTCTCTTTTTTTTCTTTGTAGTGATAAAAGACCTACTTAACTCAGTGGTTAGAGTATTGCTTTCATACGGCGGGAGTCATTGGTTCAAATCCAATAGTAGGTAGAACTTATTAGATACCGGATGGTATCTAATAAGTTTTTCTACTCATCCTCTTTTTTTTTGTTGTATTAGATTAGACTTTATTGTTTTCAATTGTCGGAATCAAAATAAAACATGCTGTCTATCTAATAAAGAACTTCTTTTGATTGTTCCGATGCATCAACTAGTCGGAAATAACATTGATAGCCTCTACTCGTGTCCTAGCTCGTCTGAGAGCTAGATTCGCCTCAATTGCTTGTCTTTTACCTTCTGCTTTACTCAAGTTAGCTTCCGCTTTTTCAAGAGCTTGCTGAGCTTCTTGCGGATCAATGTCAGTACTTATCTCTGCATCATTTCCTAAAATGGTGATCTCATTATTACCTATTCTGGCGAAACCCCCCATCAAAGCCACCGTTAACCATTGGTCATTTAGGCGTATTCTCAAAAGACCTATATCTACAGCTGTGGCAATAGGGGCGTGGTTTGGTAATACACCAATTTGACCACTATTAGTAGATAAAATGATTTCTTTCACTTCTGAATCCCAAATAATTCGATTAGGGGTCAGTACACAAAGATTTAAGGTCATTTCTTCAATTTGCTCTCCACTTCTAAGTTCATAGCTTTCGCGGTAGCTTCATCGATGTTACCCACCAAATAAAAGGCCTGCTCGGGAAGACTGTCTAATTCTCCGGAGAGGATCAGTTGAAACCCCCTAATTGTTTCTGCGAGGCCAACATATTTCCCTGGAGAACCAGTAAATACTTCCGCTACGAAGAAGGGTTGTGATAAGAAACGCTCAATTTTTCTTGCTCTTGCTACGGTTAAACGATCA